AATATATCTTATGGTAAAAAAAAAGAATGTATATAAATAAATACACGAATATGTCGTATCTTGATATGTATAGTAGTGAGGGAGCATGGGACAAAAAATAAATCCACTTGGTTTCAGACTTGGTACAACCCAAAGTCATCATTCCCTTTGGTTTACACAAGCAAAAAACTATTCTGAAGGTTTACAAGAAGATAAAAAAATACGGGATTTTATCAAAAATTATGTACAAAAAAATATGAGAATAGCTTCTGGTGTCGAGGGAATTGCACATATAGAGATTCAAAAAAGAATCGATCTGATTCAAATCATAATCTATATGGGATTCCCGAAGTTATTAATAGAAGGTAAATCACGCAGACTCGAAGAATTACAGATGAATGTACAAAAAGAATTCAATTGTGTAAACCGTAAACTCAACATTTCTATTACAAGAATTGCAAAACCTTATGGAAACCCTAACATTCTTGCAGAATTTATAGCTGGACAATTAAAAAATAGAGTTTCATTTCGTAAGGCGATGAAAAAAGCTATTGAATTGACTGAACAGGCAGATACAAAAGGAATTCAAATACAAATTGCAGGTCGTATTGACGGAAAAGAAATTGCACGTATTGAATGGATCCGAGAAGGTAGGGTTCCCCTACAAACAATTCGAGCAAAAATGGATTATTGTTCCTATCCAGTTCGAACTATCTATGGGGTATTAGGGATCAAAATTTGGATATTTATAGACGAAGCCTAATAAACCTTCAGTTTCGTTTCTGTTCTATACTAATGATTGAAGAAAAAACGATTTCATTCTTTGTCTAATCAAGCCAAACAAAAAGAAAAACTTCGACAATTCTATAGGGTTGAATAAAAAGTAGATTAACCATTTGATATAATTGCTATGCTTAGTGTGTGACTCGTTGATTTTTTTAAGGTTATAAAAAAAAAAAGACTGATCCATAGTGTCAACTAAGAACTATAGAACTAATAACCAACTCATCGCTTCGCATTATCTGGATCAAAAGAAACAGTTCCGATAGGATCTATTGGTCATATCATTGTAGCAACTGAACTCTTTTGTTGCATAAACAGAAAAACAAATCGGATTATGGGTTTGAGTTGTAAAGCGCAATTTACTAAGGATGTGGATAAGTGGAATGGTAAGAGAAAGAGAGAAAAAATAGCAATGATATATGATTCCAATCTAATATGTAAGGTCTCTAAATAATCGCAGAAAAAACAATGTATCTAATAAAGCATCAATATTGAGATTCATCCCTAATTTGTTGATAGAACAACAAAAAGAGCTTCGAGCCAAGAAAGATTAAGAGGATTGACTCAAGAACAAAGTCTACGAAAAGCTCCATTGTAAAATTCAGACCTAACCATTAAGAGAGAAGCGATGGGAACGACGGAACCCATGAATGCAGAAGATTCTCTTGAACATGAATCCTAATTATTCATTGGGTGGGATGGCGGAACGAACCAGGAACCTTTTCATTGATTCTGAAAAGTGCTAGGCTAACCCAACAACTGAACTAGATATTGAAAGAGTAAATATTCGCCCGCGAAAATTTGATTTTATTGGATTGTTCAATTTTAAGCGATCCGATACGATAAAAAGAAACGGAAAGTAAAAATTCGTTAGGCTATAAAAAAAAGATGATCCATAAAAACTCGAATTATCTATAACTATAAATATATATATTTAGTTATAGAGCAAAAAAAGTCTAGAAGAATTTGAAATAAACTAGATAAAATTTGAAAGAATCCATGGATTCAGTGTATTTTTCATTACTTACATAGATGGATATATAAATTTACTATTTATCAATCTTTTCTTTTGATTCGCGAGGAGCTGGATGAGAAGAAACTCTCATGTCCAGTTCTGGAGTAGAGATGGAATTGCGAAACAACCATCAACTATAACCCCAAAAGAACCAGATTTCGTAAACAACATCGAGGAAGAATGAAAGGAATATCTTATAGAGGTAATAGTCTTTGTTTCGGTAGATATGCTCTTCAGGCACTTGAACCTACTTGGATCACATCTAGACAAATAGAAGCAGGGAGACGAGCAATGACACGAAATGTACGTCGTGGTGGAAAAATATGGGTACGTATATTTCCAGATAAACCAGTTACAGTAAGACCTGCAGAAACACGTATGGGGTCGGGTAAGGGATCCCCCGAGTATTGGGTAGCTGTCGTTAAACCGGGTAGGATACTTTATGAAATAGGGGGAGTAGCGGAAAATGTAGCTAGAAAAGCTATTCAAATAGCAGCATCCAAAATGCCTATACAAACTCAATTTATTCTTTCGGAATAGAAATGTAAAATGAAAGGCAAGAAGTCTTTCTTTCCTTTGGACTAACAAAAAACAATTGCGGGTTTCTTTTTTGGACAAAAAATATTTCTTTTTTTTTCTGCGCCCCTTTTGCATTTAAAAAATAGATTCAAAAATGATATGATCCAACCCCAGACCCTTTTGAATGTAGCGGACAACAGCGGGGCGCGAAAATTGATGTGTATTCGAATCATAGGAGCTAGTAATCGCCGATATGCTCATATTGGTGACATTATTGTTGCTGTGATCAAAGAAGCAGTACCAAATATGCCTCTAGAAAGATCCGAAGTGATCAGAGCTGTAATTGTACGTACTTGTAAAGAACTCAAACGTGATAACGGTATGATAATACGATATGATGACAATGCTGCAGTTGTCATTGATCAAGAAGGAAATCCTAAAGGAACGAGAATTTTTGGTGCGATTGCACGAGAATTGAGACAGTTAAATTTTACTAAAATAGTTTCATTAGCCCCCGAGGTATTATAAAACAAAATCGTGAGATAGTTATAGTAAAATTGACTTGAATGAAATCGATTAATTATTAGTAGATTATGTCTCACGTATATACCTTTAATAATTTAAAAAGAGCATGTTTATTATATCCAAATTTTGAGAAACCACTAATTTTAGTTCATCATGGGTAGAGACACTATTGCTGATATAATAACTTCTATACGAAATGCTGACATGAATAGAAAAGGAACAGTTCGAATAGCATCTACTAACATCACTGAAAACATTGTTAAAATACTTTTACGAGAAGGTTTTATCCAAAATGTGAGGAAACATCGGGAAAACCAAAAATATTTTTTGGTTTTAACCCTTCAACATAGAAGAAATAGTAAAGGACGATATAGAACTGTTTTAAATTTAAAAAGGATAAGTCGACCCGGCCTACGAATCTATTCTAACTACCAACGCATTCCTAGAATTTTAGGTGGGATGGGAATTGTAATCCTTTCTACTTCTCAAGGTATAATGACAGACCGAGAGGCTCGACTAGAAAGAATCGGCGGAGAAATTTTGTGTTATATATGGTAATCCTTCTAATATCCGAATTAGATCTGAAACCTCTTATTTGTGAAAAAAAAAAGCGCAAGGGAGGGTTGTCTAATATCACTCTTCCTCCATCAGTTGATACACCAAGGAGGTTTTACCTCAAATGACAGAACAAAAGTGGGTTCATGAAGGTTTAATTATTGAATCACTTCCCAATGGTATGTTCCGGGTTCGTTTAGATAATGATGACCTAATTCTAGGTTATGTTTCAGGAAGGATCCGGCGTAGTTTTATACGGATCCTACCAGGAGATAGAGTCAAAATTGAAGTAAGTCGTTATGATTCAACTAGAGGACGCATAATTTATAGAATTCGCAATAAGGATTCGAAGGATTCGATCGATTAGATGGTTTTTTATTTTACCCTTCAACATTATTTTCGGGAGGATACAATTTCAGATTCCAAATTTCAGGAAACTTAGTTTCTTCCAAGAATCAATTCATAATTAAGGTAAGGAATGAAAAATATGAAAATAAGAGCCTCTGTTCGTAAAATTTGTGAAAACTGTCGACTGATCCGCAGGCGCGGCCGAATTATAGTAATTTGTTCCAACCCGAGACATAAGCAAAGACAAGGCTAATCTTTCGAAAATAACTCTCTAAAGAACCCCTAAGGACAAAAAAAAATAAAGGATTCGTTTTAACATGAAATGGATATATCCATATACCTCTGACTCATATTTATGAGATGATAAAATATGGCAAAACCTATACCAAAAATTGGTTCACGCAAAACCGGGCGTCTTAGCTCACGTAAGAGTGGACGCAGAATTCCAAAGGGAGTTATTCATGTTCAAGCAAGTTTCAACAATACCATTGTGACTGTTACAGATGTAAGGGGTCGGGTAGTTTCTTGGTCCTCGGCCGGTACTTGTGGATTCAGGGGTACAAGAAGAGGAACACCATTTGCTGCTCAAACCGCAGCAGGAAATGCTATGCGTACAGCAGTGGATCAAGGTATGCAACGAGCAGAAGTTATGATAAAAGGTCCCGGTCTTGGAAGAGATGCAGCATTACGAGCTATTCGTAGAAGCGGTATACTATTAAGTTTCGTACGAGATGTAACCCCGATGCCACATAATGGCTGTAGACCCCCGAAAAAAAGGCGTGTGTAGAACTAAACACTGAAGAGATTTCAAGAGAAATAAATGATTCAATGATCTGATCAAATAATATTACTATGGTTCGAGAGAAAGTCACAGTATCTACTCGGACACTACAGTGGAAGTGTGTTGAATCAAGAGCAGATAGTAAGCGTCTTTATTATGGACGTTTTATTCTGTCTCCGCTTAGGAAGGGTCAAGCCGATACAATAGGTATTGCAATGCGAAGAGCTTTGCTTGGTGAAATAGAAGGAACATGTATCACACGTGCAAAATCTGAGAAAATACCACACGAATATTCTACCCTAATAGGGATTCAAGAAGCAGTACATGAAATTTTAATGAATTTGAAAGAAGTTGTATTGAGAAGTAATCTCTATGGAATTCGCAACGCATCTATTTGTGTCAGGGGTCCTGGCTCTGTAACTGCTCAAGACATCATCTTACCACCTTCTGTGGAAATCGTTGATAATACACAGCATATAGTGACCTTGACGGAAC